ACTGCTCTATTTTTCCATAGAAATGCGTTCGCTCAAGAAAGAATCCAGAGGACGTTGATCGTAAATAAGAGGTTTGTTTATGAAAAAAAACTAATACAAATTCACATTCAAATACATAAGAATTATATAGGAATCGAAAAAATCTTTTATTTTCTTTTGAAATTGAAATAACGTAAATCGATTTTTTCGGAGTAATGAAACTATTTGAATTATGATATTCGTGGAGAAAGAATCGCAATAAATGTAAAGAAGAAACATCTTGGGTCCAGCATTGAAGTATTTGAACCAAGATTTCCAGATGGATGGGATGGGGTATTAATATATCTGACACATAATTTAAATGGGATAATTTATCCTCTAAGAAGGGAAATATTGAATGAATAGATCGCAAATTTTGCGATTTAAGTATTTCTTTTTCTTCGAGGAAAGATCCTAATGGCAGTAAAAATGGAATTTCCATACTGACTGCAAAACCTTCTGATATCATTTGAGAATAAAAAAAATTGTTGTGCCCAACGATTCTATTTTGGTTCAAATCATCAACTGAATAAATCAAATAATTCTGTTGATACATTCGAGTAATTAAATGTTTCACAAGTACTGAACTAGATTTATTGTCATAATCCAAAATTCCCACAAAAATCGAACCATTTAAATCATGATCATGAGCAAGTGTGTAAATATACTCCTGAAAGAGAAGTGGATATAGGAATAGGAAGTACCTTTGCCTAGATCCATCTTTTTCTAAATATCCTTGTAATTCTTCCATTTTAGTTTCCACTTAAATAGGAAGCAGGGGGCATTTCTTGGGTTATAAAATGATACATAGTGCAATATGGTCAGAACAGGATATGTATTATGTATGTATATAGTACAGTAAGAAATATATACCCGGAAGACGAGGAGTCCAATCAACAGATTTTTTTCTCTCCTTTTCTATCCAATCGGTTTATATTTATATTCGTTAGTAGAAAAATCCTTTATTTTTGCAACCTGATCGTTCTTTTGACTTTGGAATAAACTCTCTTAATCAGTATACTATTTCTTATACACATCTGTCTCCAACCCATAATTCTAATATATTATAGTTAGGATTCATAAAAAAAGGAATCAATGGTCCACTCACAGGAGAACCCTTTCCCCCATCAGGTACTAATTAATTTTTAACATCTAATTAGATCGGGTAATTATTCAAATTTAAGAACATAAGCTCGTTTCTTTTTATTTTACCCGAATTTGGGGCATAAGACTCTATCCATTTATTCACTAGACCTAACTTAACTGTAAATTGAGAATCAATTCTGTACCCTTCCCAAAAACAATATATTTTGTAATGATCCGGTAAGGATAAACTCCCAATTCTACTAAAAAAAAATGAAAATTCAAAATTTCTTATTTTATTACGACATGCTGTTTTTTCCATTCATTACCTTTCAGGATCAGTCATGGTCTTATAGACTCTACCAATAGTCTAAACGAATTCGTTGCTTCATCCAAATGTGAAAAAGATCATAGTCGCACTTAAAAGCCGAGTACTCTACCGTTGAGTTAGCAACCCGGATAAATATGATATGTAGATATGATCGAAATCAAAAAAGATTAATTGAATTTCACGGGGCGACCCCGACAAACCATTGAACTCGAAAAAAAAAGAAGTATGTTCTAATCAATTAGAACCACCAAAATGGGTGGATCCAATTAAATTATAAATTAAAAAACAACAAAGAAATTCCTAACAAATTATATTCCTAATATAGATGTCAAAATTGACAGACTTATCTATTTATTTTATTTTTTTTTTTTAATTTTCGTTAATAAAATACGCCTTGTCTTCTATAATTTAATTATAGGGTAAATCCGTCAAACCATCATTTGGCTGAACTGAAGGAAAACCCAATCAATATAGGGTGGGTGTAAACAGATCTATTTATTTATGATCGAATTATATTTGTTCAATACACCATTGTCAATATCAATGGAATGTTGAGAAAACAAATCAAATTATAAGTAAATCCAATAATGACTTGTGTTTGGACTTAAATAATGAATTTGATGGGAAAAAATAAAGAATAGGAAGAAAAAAATCTCGGATTTATTCAATCAATAGAGATACAATAAACAAGATTAATCTCCTGTTTTGGATTCCACTAACAAAAGAAAAATAAAAATATGAATAGAGCAAAAAAAGGTAAATAGTGAGGAAATAATTACACTAATTAAACAAAGATAAATACTAGTTACCCCTCCCCCCCTTTTTTTTTCACTTTGCCTTGCTTAAAATCTCATGAACAGTTCCTATAATAGGTTAAATGCCTTTTTCAAGGAAATATAGAATAGTGGGAACATTTAAATAAGTTTGATTATTTATCGGATCGTAAAAACCCACTTTTTGAAGATCTCTTACTTCTCTTGGGAATCGAACATCAATTGCAACGATTTGATAGATGACTCATTGCACCCTTAGCAACCTCTAGGAGGTTTTCACTTCATAGGGCTCAATCAAGAAAAATGATTCTAATTTCTATTTAGATCCATAAAATCATAAATTAGACTACGATTTCAGTCGTTTTTTTCCATAAAGAAGAAAAAAGGAAATCTCATTCATACGCAGAACTCAAATTAGAAAATTCTGAATTCTGAAAGAGTTCGAAGGGAAATTCTTAGACATTTATTGAGCAGTCTCGAATCACTGTCGAGCCAAGAGGATCTTAATTCTTATAGAAGTAGAAGATGGCGGATATAAAAATCAATCCACAGCCAATAATGTCCCACGTCGCTTTCTACCACATCGTTTAAAACGATGTTTTACCATAAAATTCCTCTATCTAATTTCATTAGAACTGATATGGAATTGATTCAATATGTAATCATGAATAGTCCATTGGTTCAACCAGTATATAACGAGTATATAAAAATAGTGCCTATTTTCTTTTTCTATATATAGATTTCTATATATATAGATATATAGTATTTATCTAGAAGAAAAGTTTCAGCAAGAATCCAATTTATTATTTATTTAACCCCATATTGTATCATATGAATAATAAACATTTATAAAAAGAAGTTTAAGACTTATTTATATCTTCAACAGATTGTTCGGTAAGGCTTCCATTAAGGAAGGATCCATTTTTCTCGAACAAATAAAAAACTATAGACCTCAAACAAAAGGACCTTTTAGATTTAAAAGTAATATAATAGAAAAAGTAATATAATTATAATTGATTTTCAATCCCGAAAAATCAGTTATTTATCAAATAAGATATTCCAATGACTCCAATAACCAGGAAAGGTCATAAATTTTTCAATAATATATAGATATATCACAGCTCTTCAAGTACCAAAGGTTCCTAAAAAATCAAATAAAAAAAACATTAAAGAATCCCCCCGACTTCAACATCATAATTGGAAATTCCAGTCATGACTGACTGATATTTCTAAGTCAATCAACAAATCGACAGACACAATCGCAATGCGTAGATAAAAATTTTTAGCAGATATCTCATTCACTAAATAGACGCAAACTTTACCATATCCAATTGAATTATCAATGGTTTAATTTTAAGTGGGAAGGTAGATTGAAAATCGAGTTTATTTGTTTTCATGGATATGAAATAGAAAGGGTTTTGTGTAAGGTAAGATTCAGGTCGTTATTCTTTCATATGAAATGAAAGAATAACGACCTGAATCATAGGAGTATGATACTTTCGTATCCATCATATACAACGAACAATTGTTACCCAAGGTAATCCTGGATGGTTAAGGAATAGCGAATACTTTTCACTTAACTGAAAGGCTGTTGTTAATGAAATAACAGAATGGAATAACAATGCATAACATCACAGGCCTTGTTTATTCATTTTATACATTTATTTCGGATTCCAGAATCTTCTCATCAACTCCATCATCAATTTCAAATATATGGAATATATAAATGTCTCAGTCAACACACTACACTGATTTACAATTATTCATTTGAACCCATTTTTTTTATCTGCATTTTACACTGGATTACATTTGTGAAAAAGCAAATGAAAGAAAAGATATCATTCTGATAATTTTTCTTAGAATTCATAACTGGGACGGAAGGATTCGAACCTCCGAGTAACGGGACCAAAACCCGCTGCCTTACCGCTTGGCCACGCCCCATTTAGATTTTTTTTTATTCGACACTAATAAACACTAATAATGATATTGGTTATTCGTCAATTCCAACTCAAATACATATCATATACATTGTTACTAGGATTCGACACATATGATATAGAATAAAAAAAAGATTGATTGATCATTACATATAATTCAATTAAGATATTGTGTGAGAGTATAATTCCTTATTATTTTTTTTTTTGAACGTAAGAAAGTTGGGAAAGTTCGGAGAAAAAAGGATTATTTTACCTTCTTTTTTTTTATTTCACTTCTTAGAAAAATAAGTCAATCAAAATCAAATTATCTCATCTACAATAACAAAATGTTTGTTATGCTTAATATCTTTAGTTTAATGTGTATCTGTTTTAATTCTGTCTTTTATTCGAATAGTTTTTTCTTCGCCAAATTACCCGAGGCTTATGCCCTTTTCAATCCAATCGTAGACGTTATGCCCGTCATACCTGTACTCTTTTTTCTCTTAGCCTTTGTTTGGCAAGCTGCTGTAAGTTTTAGATGAAATCTTTAATACTTTCCTAAATTCATGATTCATTCGAAAAAAAAGATTTGAAAAATGGATAAGATCGGATACATACGCCTTACATTACTCGGTTCAAAAAGAGAAATTCTTGTATATGGAATTAAGGAACCCCGATTGGTGATGAATTTGGATTAGCTTATTTCCTCATTTCGACCTTACGACGGGCAACACTTTATTAGGTCACCACAATCACAATACCTAATTGTGAATATGATAAGAAATTGTTGGTAAGAAAAGAATAAGAATCCTATTAGAAAAACAAAATTCGTGAGATTTTGTTTTTTATTTTGGTGTGTCAAAATAGTGTGTATGGTACAAAAATAAGTAATCTATTCCCCTTTTCTAAAAAATGATCTTATCTTGGAGATTGTGTAATGCTTACTCTCAAACTCTTCGTTTACACCGTGGTGATATTCTTTGTTTCTCTCTTCATCTTCGGATTCTTATCTAATGATCCGGGACGTAATCCTGGGCGTGAGGAATGAAAATAAGAGTTAGTCTTTCTTTGTTTTTTTTTCGGAATTTTTTTTCATATTATCTATTCCCTAGATTTAACTAAGATAAAATAAAAAGAAAATCTAGGGATCGAGATTTTTTTAGAATTCAAAACTCTCAAGTGATCATAAGAAACGGAGAGAGGGGGATTCGAACCCTCGGTACGAATAACTCGTACAACAGATTAGCAATCCGTCGCTTTAATCCACTCAGCCATCTCTCCCAATTAATTCTAATTTGCAAATTTTTTATTTGATATGTGAAGTAAAGGTTGATAAAAATCCTAGTTTTAACGAACGATATAGAAACGATATAGAAAAAAAATGATATCTACAAATTCAATTTGATCAGCAATTCAATTTAGATTAATGATTCTAAACAGATATTCCCAATAGAAAGAATACCTTACTTCTTTTATTTTGCACAAAAAGTTTCTTTTATTCCCCCAGCCCGGTTAAATACTGGCTGGGCCAGAGTACTTCTTTTGATCCAATGAATCATTCATAGATCAAATGATTTCATTTATATTTATATATATAAATTTTTTTATTCTTATTTTTCTTACTTCTTTTTTATTATTCTTTTTCTCAATTTATCTCAATTTACTTCACTTACTGGTACTGGAAAACCCTTACTTACTCTTACTGGAAAACTGTAATAAAAAATAGACATCATACATATATTATATATTAAATTAAACAATAGCCTATATTAAACTAAACATACATGTTTCTATAAATACATATTTATATAATAGAAAAAGACATTTACTTGCTCAAAGAACAAGCTTTATTTAAACACTTGAGATCCACAGTTGAAAATCAAATTGAAAAAAAAAGAACCACATATATATATGGAATTCATCATTTTTATGGTCTAGCTTCAATGACTTCTTCAGGTCTGGGCTCCCAGTAATAACTACTGACTTCCCAATAAATAAAAAGTATAATTCCTTAAGTTATCTAAATAAGCTTTCTGCTATTATTCGCGCGTCCCCAGCGCACACGTAAACACGTGAATTTTCCTGATTCTGATCCAATTTGGATTGCGTCTCACTCTTTTTTTGTTCGACAAACGGTCCATTTATATACAAAAATATATATTGTAGCGGGTATAGTTTAGTGGTAAAAGTGCGATTCGTTCTTTTAACCCCTTAATCTTAATTATAGTTAAGGGTTCTTTCAGTTTTTTTTTCATATTCCGATCAAAAACTTTATTTTTAAATAAAAAAGGTTTAATCCTTTACCTTTTAATAGCATATTTTAAGAAAAATATACATTCTCACGATTTGTATCCAAAATTCAATAAAAAAAATTGATTATGGAGTCGCGAAGCATAATTTTTTTAGTTGGATCAACTCTTCTCTTCCAATTTTGAAGAATAAGTATGAGTATTAAGTATGAGTAAAGGATCTATGGATAAAGATTCAAAAGTTTATTTCCAATCGTAACTAGATCCTCAATTTTTTTGTTGTAAAAGAAAAATTGAAGCCAAATAGCTAGAGAAGGACGGTTTTGGTTTACTAGAACCGTCGGCATATTGTTTCAGCTCGGTGGAAACAAAATTCTTTTCCTCAGGATCCCGCGAGTAGAAATAGGGAACGAAGTAACTAGACTAGACGGATTTGGTATAATCTCCCTACTCTAGAAGGATCATCTATAAAGCGAGTAGCTTTGGATGCATTCAGACAGATAAGCTGACGTAGATGCTATGGATCGAATTTTATTCTTCGGATTTAGGAAGACTCCCTTTTTTTATACATCGTAACTTTTTGATTTCTGTTTTTCGTTTAGGCCTTAGATCTGAAAATACATCGATTTTCCATAAAGGAGCCGAATGAAACAAAAATTTCATGTTCGGTTTTGAATTAGAGGTGTTAAAAATGATCAACTAACGTCGACTATAACCCCTAGCCTTCCAAGCTAACGATGCGGGTTCGATTCCCGCTACCCGCTCCAAATTTCTTATATACATACTTCATCAATTTGAATATGCATCCTTATTTATTTTTATTCCATAAAAATAAATTTATGTGCAATTGGATTTTATCCGAAAAAAGGCAAAGGAAAGAATGCGAAAGAAGAAAATAGGAATAAAAAAGCGTCCATTGTCTAATGGATAGGACAGAGGTCTTCTAAACCTTTGGTATAGGTTCAAATCCTATTGGACGCAATTTTTTCCAACTATTTTTTTTATGGATATGTCAAGAAACCCATTTTAAATGATTCGAATCAAAAAGTTTTCTCAACAATTACTCTTGTGCTGAGGCTATTCTAGGAATAAGAATAATAAATTTATGTTTGTTCTTGAAGTAGAAAGAG